ATTTCTCTGAATTGGATTTATTACTCAAAGTAAAAGATAATTCTAAAAAACACAACAGATATAATCTTTTATCACATAAATCCATTAATTATAGCTATAGCGGCGATAAGAAAAAAATTTGTTTTAATTACAAATACAAAACCGATAAAATGAAAAGGGAATTCTTTCATATCTTAAGAGGTACACCTTCGCTAAGTATACCTAACTCTAATTTCCCGAATTCTCTAGAAAATTTCAAAAATTCTCTACAATCAGAGGGGATTGCCGATTCTCTAGAAACAGAGGACTTTCTATTTTTTCTAGAATTAGAGGGGATTCCCGAATCGGAGTGCGTTCCAGGTTTTCTAGAAGCAGAGAATCCTGCCAAATATCTAGTATCACAGAAGTCTTTTGTTGCCGATTATCTAGAATCAGAGGCTCTTTTCGATATGGAGAAAAGCCCGAAGAGAAAATATTTGGATTGGAGAATTTTCAATTTTTGTCTTACAAACAAAGAAAAAATGGAATTCTGGATTAATATTGAAAAAAACAAAGAAAATACTGAAACGGAGAGTAAGGGGAATAAATATCAAATAATTTAGAAAGACGGTGACCGAGATCGTTTTTGTGACAAAGATATTTTGTATCCTATGCTTGTCAAAAGAGGTCAAGAATTTGTAAAAAGACACCCCCCTGAGTTAGATTGGATGGGAATGAATGACGAAATAGTATACTGTCTCGTATCAAATTTTGAATTGGGGTTCTTTTTTTCAAAATTCGACAAACTTTACAACGCATATAAGAGAAGACCGTGGGTAATACCAACCCAATTACTTCTTTTCAATTATAAAGAAACTCGATTTCAGAACCCAGTGAATCTTCAATCAATTCTCAGAATACCAAAGAGAACCACCAGGAGAACAAGAAACACCAGTAGAAGACTAATCACCAGTAGAAGCGTAATCACCAGTAGACCAAAAATAAAAAACGCCAAGAGAAGAATAATCATCAGGAGACCACAAACCAGGAGCAGAATAATCATCAGTACACCGCAAAGCACCAGGAGAAGGAGAACAAAAAACACCAGTAGAACAGGAAACACCAGTAGAACAGAAAACACCGGTTGGCGGAATTTTCTTTTGAGTCCACTCAAACGGCGAGCTCACCAGCCATTCAGAGCGACCATAGATGCTAAGGATGTAGACGAAAGCATTTCGTCGAATATCCAAACATATACTTACCTGCTAAAAGACAAGGCCTTCTTTCAAAAGGACAAAACAAAGAAAAATCTATGGATTAAATCCTTGATTCGACGAAGAGAATTTAATGTGGACATTTTTGCTTTTCGGAGTCAAAAGAAAAATGCTCGGCTTAAGGATAGGACTAGGGGAGATCTAAAATTGATCTCTAGAGGAAGATTGGTTGTTGAGATTCCGCATGTACCGAAAAAAAACAAGACGAAGCTTAATGGAAAATTTCTTATGTATCAAACCATAGTTATTTTATTGGTTCATAAGACCAAACAACAAATTAATCAAGGATGCGGAGAAAAAAGCTATATTAATAAAGAGAATTTTTTCAAATCTATTGAAAGACTTAAAAGTCTAATTGGATTTAGAAAGAAAAAAGATTTTCTTGTTCCTGAAAATCTTTTATCCACTAGAAGTCGTAGAGAGTTGAGAATTCTACTCTCTTTCAATTCAAAAAAAGAAAATGATATTCATATGAATACAGAACTTTTCAAAAGTAATAATAGAAAAAACTGCAGCCGCTTTGACATTATAGAAAAAAGTAAATATTTTGATAGAGAGAAAAAGAAACTACTTCAATTCAAACTTTTTCTTTGGCCCAATTTTGGATTCGAAGATTTAGCTTGTATGAACCGCTTTTGGTTTAATACAAATAATTCCAGTCGGTTCAGTATGTTAAGGATACGTATCTATCCACAATTGAAAATGAAATAAAGGTACGTTTGTCATATATATATATTCTATAGCATATCTGATCTAATATAGGAAAACAAGGATATAGACACATTCCTTGTTTTCCATTCTATATTCTATTCTGATACCTGGAATTCGATTGCCTATCAATTCTATCTAGAAAGGAAGCCATGGAATTTACTTTGAGATACAAAATTTTCTCTTTTGTAAGTGAAGAGATATACTATCCTTTTTTATTTCTAGCCAACTAAAAAAAAAGAAACAAAAATTGTATTAATTAATAAGAAATTCTATTTGACAAAATTCGGAATTGCTAACGAATTGAAGATTTTTGTGTATAAAAAGAAAAATGAATTGACATTCTTATTTATTATTCTTATTCCATTTTTTGTTATTATTCCTGATCAATAAAACTATTTTTAAAATGGGCGGTAGGAGGAGGATTTCATTTTATGGTAAAAAATTCACCCATCTTTATTTCAAAAAAGGAAAACACCGGATCTGTTGAATTTCAAATAATAAGCTTTACTAATAGGATACGAGGACTTACTTCACATTTTCAATTGCACAGAAAAGACTATTTATCTCAAAGAGGTTTGCGGAAAATTCTAGAAAAACGACGACGGCTACTATCTTATTTGGCAAAGAAAAACCCACTAGGTTATAAAAACTTAATTAGCGAGTTGGATATTCGGGAGTCAAAAACGCGGTAATTTGAAATTTAATTATTTGATTTATTCGATCTTGAATTTTGATGAATTTCTTTTCGTCTTCAGCAATTCAATTCATAGAAGAATGAATCGAGGAAATCACTATGAATGTACCAGCTAAAAGAAAAGATTTTATGATAGTCAATATGGGTCCCCATCACCCATCAATGCACGGTGTTCTTCGACTCATCCTTACTCTAGACGGTGAAGATGTTATTGACTGTGAACCAATATTAGGTTATTTACACAGAGGAATGGAAAAAATTGCGGAAAACCGAACAATTATACAATATTTGCCTTATGTAACACGTTGGGATTATTTAGCGACTATGTTCGCAGAAGCAATAACAGTAAATGGGCCAGAACAGATTGGAAATATTCAAGTACCTAAAAGAGCCAGTTATCTCAGAGTAATTATGTTAGAGTTGAGTCGTATAGCTTCTCATCTGTTATGGCTTGGTCCTTTTATGGCGGATATTGGTGCACAAACTCCTTTTTTCTATATTTTTAGAGAAAGAGAGTTAATATATGATTTATTTGAAGCAGCTACAGGTATGAGAATGATGCATAATTATTTTCGTATCGGAGGAGTAGCAGCAGATCTGCCTTATGGTTGGCTAGATAAATGTTTAGATTTTTGTGATTATTTTTTAACAAGAATTGCTGAATATCAAAAACTTATCACACGAAATCCCATTTTTTTAAAACGAGTTGAGGGAGTGGGTATTATTAGTGCAGAGGAAGCAATAAACTGGGGGTTGTCGGGACCAATGTTACGAGCTTCTAGAACACAATGGGATCTTCGTAAAATTGATCATTATGAGTGTTATGATGAATTTGATTGGGAAGTCCAATGGCAAAAAGAAGGGGATTCATTATCTCGTTATTTGGTCCGAATTGGTGAAATGACTGAATCCATAAAAATTATTCAACAAGCTTTGGAAGGAATTCCAGGGGGGGGTCATGAAAATTTAGAAACCAGACGTTTGGATTTTTATAGAAAAAGTGATAGAAAAAGTGATCCAGAATGGAACGATTTTGAATACCGATTCATTAGTAAAAAAGCTTCTCCTACTTTTGAATTGACCAAACAAGAACTTTATGTAAGAGTAGAAGCGCCAAAGGGAGAATTGGGAATTTTCTTGATAGGAGATCAGACTGGGTTTCCTTGGAGATGGAAAATTCGTCCGCCGGGTTTTATCAATTTGCAAATTCTTCCTCAATTAGTTAAAAGAATGAAATTGGCTGATATTATGACAATATTAGGGAGCATAGATATCATTATGGGAGAAGTTGATCGTTGAAATGATAATTGATACAACAAAAGTACAAGCTATTAATTCCTTTTCCAAATGGGAATCCTTAAAGGAGGCTTTTGAAATTGTGTGGGTACTTGGTCCTATTTTGACTCTTGTATTAGCAATAACGATAGGCTTACTAGTAATTGTGTGGTTAGAAAGAGAAATATCTGCAGGGATACAACAACGAATTGGGCCTGAATACGCTGGACCATTAGGAGTTCTTCAAGCTCTAGCGGATGGAACCAAACTACTTTTCAAAGAAAATCTTTTTCCATCTAGAGGGGATACTCGTTTGTTCAGTATCGGACCGGCCATAGCAGTCATATCGACTCTATTAAGTTATTCAGTGATTCCTTTTAGTTATCATCTTGTTTTAGCGGATCTAAATATCGGTATTTTTTTATGGATTGCCATTTCAAGCACAGCTCCCCTTGGACTTCTTATGTCGGGATATGGATCAAATAATAAATATTCCTTTTTAGGTGGTCTACGAGCTGCCGCTCAATCCATTAGTTATGAAATACCATTGACTCTTTGTGTATTATCCATATCTCTACGTGCGATTCGTTAAAAAACCTTTGCTATCCCCCCCTTTATTTTATTTATTTTTTTTTTTTAGGAAAAAAAGAAGAGAAATCATTTGAAGGAATATCCTCTCATTTTATATTCATCATTTGAATTGATGAACTAAATTTGATAGCTCTATGAGTGAAAGAAAACAGCTTTGAAATTTGCAGTAAAAAAATCGAGACTCATTTCTGATGTACAAGAATAATACAAAAATAAACATAAGAAAATGAGACCATTTGCCCCAAGATTGGTTGATTAGTCATCCTGGCTTGAAGCGGGTTCAAAAAACGGACTCTATTGAGTTTTTACTATTATGTCTAAGTATTACCATAATGCAAACGAACAATTGAAGACAAATGTGTGCGTGGTTAGGAACACCAAGATACACAAAGGATTAGTAATCGAGATTTTGGAAATTATCCAATAGGGTATTTCTTCATAATATAATAAAGAATATTAATTGGGGCTTTCAATTAGTAGAAATGCTAAAGCAGTACTCCCCAAGATTCCGATTCAGAGTATGCTCCTACCGCATGATTAAAGAAATAACTATCAAAGACGAAAGAATCCTTTCTTTTTTTTAGAAAGAAGAATAGAAACGAAAAAGGATCCTTTGTTCTTCTTTTTTTTCTTATATCTATTTATATTCGTACAAATCGAATTCATATCATAATTCATGAACTAAACTAATTGAATGTCTAATTCTTTTTCGTAATTGAAAACAAAAAGTTTCAATATATATTGACATTTCTGCAACGAGTATTTTATTGAAGGATAAAAGTTATTTCTAAAGAAAGAAAAAGAAAAATTTTTAAAGGATAAGATTGATTCCGAAGTACTTTTTTAGTATTCTAACAGACGGAATTTCATTGGTCGAATTTGGGAATGTTTCATAGATTTTCACCTTATTTATATTACAAATAGATACAAATATGTGGAGATAAATAATATCATCTAGTCCTTATATTTTTTATGACCTTCGAGGAGCCGTATGAGGTGAAAATCTCATGTACGGTTCTGTAATAGCGATAATAACAGTGATGTTATCATCGACTATGATTATCTAACAGTTTAAGTACAGTTGATATAGTTGAGGCACAATCAAAATATAGTTTCTGGGGGTGGAATTTGTGGAGACAACCTGTAGGGTTTATCATTTTTTTTATTTCTTCCCTAGCGGAATGTGAGAGATTGCCTTTTGATTTACCAGAAGCAGAAGAAGAGTTAGTAGCAGGTTATCAAACTGAATATTCGGGTATCAAATTTGGTTTATTTTATATTGCTTCCTATCTAAACCTATTAGTTTCTTCCTTATTTGTAACAGTTCTTTACTTAGGCGGTTGGAATATCTCTATTCCATACATATTCGTTCCGGAATTTTTTGAAATAAATAAAATAAGTGAAGTCTTTACAATAACAATAGGTATTTTTATTACATTGGTTAAAACTTATTTCCTCTTATTCATTTCTATCTCAACAAGATGGACTTTACCTAGACTAAGAATGGACCAACTATTAAACCTTGGATGGAAATTTCTTTTACCTATTTCTCTTGGTAATCTATTATTAACAACCTCTTTTCAACTCCTTTCACTCTAAAAGCAAGATTTTTCTATATTCATGACTTGTCTCAAACAAGATAAAGAAACAAACATAAAATTATTCATAAAAATTCACGATATGCTCCCCATGGTAATTGGGTTCATTAATTATGGTCAACAAACCATACGAGCTGCAAGATACATTGGTCAAAGTTTCACGATTACCTTATCTCACGCAAATCGTTTACCGGTAACAATTCAATATCCTTATGAAAAATTAATCACATCCGAGCGGTTCCGCGGTCGAATCCATTTCGAATTTGATAAATGCATTGCTTGTGAAGTATGTGTTCGCGTATGTCCTATAGATCTACCTGTTGTAGATTGGAAATTGGAAACGGACATTCGAAAAAAACGGTTGTTTAATTACAGTATTGATTTCGGAATCTGTATATTTTGTGGCAACTGCGTTGAGTATTGCCCAACAAATTGTTTATCAATGACTGAAGAATATGAGCTTTCCACTTATAATCGTCACGAATTGAATTATAATCAAATTGCTTTAGGTCGTTTACCAATGTCAGCAATTGAAGATTATACAATTCGAACTATTTTGAATTCACCTGAAAAAAATTGATAAATTGCCTTTGATTAATGGATTAATGATTAAAGATTCATTAAATAAAGATTAATTAAAGAAAGAACAATTTTGAATTATTACATTAAAAAAAAAATTAAGATTTCTATTTCTATATTTAGAATTTCTATATTTCTATCTATCTATATATACTTAATATATATATAGATAGATATTTTTTATCTAAACTTAAAGATTTATAAGTATAGAATGAGATTTCTTTCATTTTGTTTGGTCAATAACTACAAAAACTACAAACCCTAATTATTACTATTGATTTGATGATTGGTTGGTAAGAATTCCATCATTGTTTCATTTTGATTTAAAATATATTAATAGAGTTATATTATAATAATAGAGTTAGGATTCTATCCATAATTATTTTTAAATCAAAATTCGAGTCTTTACCTGTTCAAAAAAGAGAGAGCGCGATTAGTCCAATAGCTGTATCTATAGTAAGTTCTACTCCTTAGGGTGGAATTAAATTAGAAATCTATTAGCATTTTAAATAGTCTTTTTTCCTGGTCGGAGTCAATAAGGTCATGAAAAAACAATTAACGCTTTTTATCTTGTATTTTACGCACAATGGATTTATCTGGACCAATACATGATTTTCTTTTAGTCTTTCTGGGATTAGGTCTGATATTCGGAAGTCTAGCAGTAGTATTGCTTACTAATCCAATTTATTCTGCCTTTTCTTTGGGATTCGTTCTTGTTTGTATATCCTTATTTTATATTTTATCAAATTCTCATTTTGTAGCTGCTGCGCAGCTCCTTATTTATGTAGGAGCTATAAATGTTTTAATTCTATTTAGTGTGATGTTCATGAATGGTCCAGAGTATTCAAAAGGTTTTAATCTTTGGGCTGTTGGAAATGGGGTCACCTCTCTAGTTTCTATAAGTATTTTTGTTTTATTAATTACTTTTATTTCAGATACGACCTGGTACGGGATTATTTGGACTACAAGAGCAAACCAGATTCTCGAACAAGATTTAATAAATACTGGCCAGCAAATTGGAGTTCATTTATCAACAGATTTTTTTCTTCCGTTTGAATTCATTTCAATAATTCTTTTAGTTGCTTTAATAGGTGCGATTACTGTGGCTCGTGAGCCATAAATCCGTAAAATTAGTAACCCCAATACAAATTTCACTCTGTTCTAGATTATCACATATATTTTTCGCCAATTCGATTTGAAGATTATTCAAAATAAAACTCCTTTTCTTCGACCTATTACTAAATATATGTCTACGCTCTGTACTTGTAATATTCTTAATTGTAGTTAATCCAATCTGTTAATCTTGAATTTTTATTCGTTGTTTATATTGAAATAAATTGAAATTTATAAGGAGTTGGTCTATGATGCTCGAACATGTACTTGTTTTCAGTGCCTATTTATTTTCTATCGGTATCTATGGATTGATTACGAGTCGAAATATGGTTAGAGCCCTTATGTGTCTTGAACTTATACTAAATGCTGTTAATATGAATTTCGTAATATTTTCTGATTTTTTTGATAGTCGTCAATTAAAAGGAAATATTTTTGCAATTTTTGTTATATCTATCGCAGCCGCTGAAGCTGCTATTGGACCGGCTATCGTTTCGTCAATTTTTCGTAATCGAAAATCAATTCGTATTAATCAATCCAATTTGTTGAATAAGTAATATTGATGATATAAAATAGAATGTTCATATTCATTAATTCGAATTAAAATTGGTATCTATGATACATAATGTATCTGATCGTGTTTGTGAAAATAGAAAAAATTAAAGTATCTTGGCTTTATCTTATGAATCGATGTGGAATGAAATATTGAATAGCAAAATTCTGGCAAATCGTTGATTCATCTGGTGTCTAAATATATATAAATTTAGGAATTTACTAGGTCGAAAATTTATGACATTAAAAAAAATTAAAAGATCCAATGTCACACTCAGTAAAAATTTATAATACATGTATAGGGTGCACTCAATGTGTTCGGGCCTGCCCCACGGATGTATTAGAAATGATACCTTGGGACGGATGTAAAGCTAAACAAATAGCTTCCGCCCCAAGAACAGAAGATTGCGTCGGTTGTAAGAGATGTGAATCCGCCTGCCCAACGGATTTCCTGAGTGTACGAGTTTATTTATGGCATGAAACAACTCGAAGCATGGGTCTAGCTTATTGACTCTTTCCATAAAACCATAAAAAGCCACTTGAACCCATTTAGTTTTTTGTTTACCGACAAAAACCCGTACTTGAAAAACCAATATTGGTTTTTCAAGTACGGGTTTTTGTGGCCCAAGTGTATCTTGTCTTTACCACGAATTCTTTTCCTTGGTCAACAACATTTGTCCTTTTACCAATATCTGCAGGTTGCTTAATTTTCTTTTTCCCTCATAAAGGAAATAAGATAATTAGGTGGTATACTATTTCTATCTGTATATTAGAACTTCTTTTAATGACCTATGCTTTCTCTTATTATTTCCAATTGGACGATCCATTAATTCAATTAGCGGAGGATTATAAGTGGATCGATTTCTTGGATTTTGATTGGCGATTGGGAATAGATGGACTCTCGCTAGGACCCATTTTATTGACAGGATTTATCACGACTTTAGCTACTTTAGCGGCTCGGCCAATTACTCGGGATTCCAGATTATTTCATTTTCTGATGTTAGCGATGTATAGTGGCCAAATAGGATTATTTGCTTCTCAAGATCTTTTACTTTTTTTCATTATGTGGGAGTTAGAATTAATTCCCGTTTATCTACTTCTATCCATGTGGGGAGGAAAGAAACGTTTGTATTCAGCTACAAAATTTATTTTGTATACTGCGGGCAGTTCTATTTTTTTATTAATGGCAGCTTTGGGTCTCGCTTTATATGCGTTCAATGAACCAACATTCAATTTTGAAAAATCAGCCAATCAATCATATCCTGTAAGCCTAGAAATACTATTCTATATTGGGTTTCTTGTTGCTTTTGCTGTCAAATCACCGATTATACCTTTCCATACATGGTTACCAGACACCCACGGAGAAGCACATTATAGTACTTGTATGCTCTTAGCTGGAATCTTATTAAAAATGGGGGCATATGGGTTGATTCGAATCAATATGGAATTATTACCCCACGCCCATTCTTTATTTTCTCCCTGGTTGGTAATAGTAGGCGCAATACAAATAATCTATGCAGCTTTAACATCTTCTGGTCAACGAAATTTAAAAAAGAGAATAGCCTATTCTTCCGTATCTCATATGGGTTTCATAATTATAGGGATTTGCTCTATAAGTGATATGGGACTCAATGGCGCTGTTTTACAAATAATATCACATGGGTTTATTGGTGCTGCACTTTTTTTCTTGGCGGGGACGAGTTATGATAGAATACATCTTGTTTATCTTGACGAAATGGGCGGAATGGCTAACCTAATGCCAAAAATATTCACGATGTTCAGTGTCTTATCATTAGCCTCCCTTGCATTACCGGGCATGAGTGGTTTTGTTGCGGAATTAATAGTCTTTCTTGGAATAATTACCGGCCAAAAATATCTTTTAATGCCAAAAATTCTAATTACTTTTGTAATGGCAGTTGGAATGATATTAACTCCTATTTATTTATTATCCATGTTACGCCAAATGTTCTATGGATACAAGCTGTTTGATGCTGCAAACTCGTATTTTTTTGATTCTGGGCCCCGGGAATTTTTTGTTTCGATATGTCTACTTTTACCAGTAATAGGTATTGGACTTTTTCCGGATTTTGTTTTTTTTTCAATTCAATTTAATGTAAATGAACCATAACTATGTAGTCCTATTCCTAATAAATTAACCCCAAAATAGCATACCCAGATTATAAGAAAGCCTATAGAAGCAACAATTGCAGAACTGAAACCTTGAAAATTTTTATTGGTTCGAGTATGCAAATAAATTGCAAATATGACCCAAGTAATAAATGCCCAAGTTTCCTTTGGGTCCCAATTCCAATAGGACCCCCATGTTTCATTAGCCCAGACTGCTCCTGAAAGGATACCTATGGTTAAAAAGATAAACCCTATACTAATAATACGATAACTCCAATTATCCAATTGTTGAATCAACTGAAATCTGTAATAATTCCTATCCTTATTCCTATTTGTCTTTAAAGACAAAGAAGAAAGAGTTTGCGACAAATCGTTCCTTTGCCTCATGTAAAGGATGGAAAGGATCTTGGCGAAGGAAAAATCTTTTAAGAAATTTATGCTTTTTTTAACAGTTCTTATGACGACTTTTCGAAATCGAATTACTAGAAGTGCTACTGATAATAATGATCCACATAAAAGAGCTGCATAGCCCAATATCATCATACTTACGTGCATCATTAACCACTGGGATTGCAGAGCGGGTACTAAGATTTCGGATTGATGCATATCAGTTAAAAAACCCGAAGTAGCAAAGCTTTGGGTACAAAAAGTACTAGGCGCGGTTATTACGCTTAATAAATTTTGATGCTTTTTAAAATAAGGAACCATATGAATAATGGAGAAACCCCAAGAAAGGAATATTAATGATTCATATAAATTACTTATTGGTAAATGTTTCAAATAAATCCAACGAGTAATTAATAATCCTGTTATACAGCAAAAAGTAATTAGCATACCCTTTTCTGACGAATCAGATAGTTCGGTAAATTCAGCGACTAATAAACTTAGCAAATTAATTAAAATTACAATTGAAACCACCGAAAACGATATATGAGTCAATACATGCTCAAAACTTAACATAATCATAAAGACAAAAAAAACGTAATAAAGTTACTTTAATTATGCATAAGGCATATTTAAAATTGGGAATTCAATTCATTATACGAATTTTTATATCCTTTTGAAAACAAAAGTTATGCCGCTACTCGGACTCGAACCGAGATGCTCTAGCACTGCTTCCTAAGAGCAGCGTGTCTACCGATTTCACCATAGCGGCTTGCTCAACATTATAATAACCTATTTTGATTCAATCGTCAAACTTAAAGGGCTCAATTTAATAGAATATTTTTTAGGTCAATCAAATTAATGAAAAAACAATTGGAATTTTTAATTCCAATTTTAGTGATCCATTCTAAGGATTTCTGGAAATCTTTTTTTGTATTACTCGTTAGAATTTCATTCTGTAGCGAACTTTTATTAGGATTTAGTAAACCAATTCGATATTGATCCCCGGGTATATTATATAATAAAAAAGAAAAAAAGAGTTGTTAGTTCTGTCCAAAAAGATTGACCAATTCAATATATATATTTTGATACAATGTTGGGCCCAAACATATGATCATGATCAAAACGAGATTTTTCCAAATTTATACAGTTTGATCTACCTAAAAGCGAAAGGCGCTTTTTTTTTTCTTAATTGAGTTGAAAGCAAAAAAAGGTTGATTCTATTTTCTATAGTTATTTCAAATAATAATTGTTAAGAAAGTTCTAAAATAAGCTTGAAACTTATTCAAATTCTTGATTTATTTTTTTTATTTTTACTAAAGACCTTAGATTTGTCCTTTTCTATTCAATTTTCCATTTAAAGTTTAAATAAAAATACAACAAACACGTCTTAATCTTTTGATTTTGTCTCTTTATTTATTATTGTTATGCTTTTTTATGATTCTGACAAGTGGGTCGATGGGGAAAATCAGAGTCCCCATCCCCAAAATGATAAACGAAATTCCACTTTTTCTCATATCAAGTCGAGTTGAATTAGCCCAGGTTTTTCTTTTTTATTTGTCGCACAAAAAAACTTTTCGAATTACCAGTAGAAAGGGATTTTGCTAAGGAAAAAGCTTTCAACGCTGCCCAAGATCCTTTTCTTTTCCAAATATTTTTTCGAATACGCTTTTTTGCTATAGAAGTGCGTTTTTTTGGAACTGCCATTAAAAAAAAAGAAAGTAATTAATATTCTATATGGATGTGAAAGACATCTATTGTTAAAAAAAAACGCATTCTTTATTATATCGATTATATCGATCTTTTTAGTTAGTCTTTATATGATATTCTCTTCAGCTTCATAAAAAAGCGCGTCCATTTATTTCTTATCTTTCTCTTTCGATTTATATCCTTTTTCGTCATACTACATTAATCAAGAATTATTTCTTTATTGAATTGAGTAAGGATTTGATAAAAACAATCTTTTTTTTATCATTCCGATTCAAATTCAAATCAAAATAGAGTACTATTTTTGATAAAATTCTTCACTTTTTCTATATGTATCTATATGTATAAAAATCCTTATTAATTATTGTAATTTATAATAAATGCAAATTTCATTTTAGAATTAGGTATCCTTTTCTTTTCTATTTTCACTAGTATCCTTGTGATATCATTTGACCAATTTAAACTTCTTAATTTGAATATATGAAGTATTTGGAAAAAGATTAAGAATAATTTAAAATAAAGATTTTTTTATGGAACATACATATCAATATTCATGGATTATACCTTTCGTTACACTTCCAGTCCCTATGTTAATAGGAATGGGACTCCTACTTTTCCCGGCGTCAACAAAAAAACTTCGTCGTATGTGGGCTTTTTCAAGTATTTTTTTGTTAAGTACAGTTTTCGTTTTTTCGACCAATCTGTCTATTCAGCAAATAAATAGCAGTTCCGTCTATCAATATATATGGTCGTGGACCATTAACAATGATTTTTCTTTAGAGTTTGGATATTTGATCGACTCACTTACTTCTATTTTGTTAATATTAATTACTACGGTTGGAATTTTTGTCCTTATTTATAGTGATAGTTATATGTCTTATGATCAAGGCTATTTAAGATTTTTTGCTTATATGAGTTTTTTCAATACTTCAATGTTGGGATTAGTTACTAGTTCGAATTTAATACAAATCTATATTTTTTGGGAATTAGTTGGAATGTGTTCGTATCTATTAATAGGGTTTTGGTTCACACGACCGATTGCGTCCAATGCTTGTCAAAAGGCGTTTGTAACTAATCGTGTAGGTGATTTTGGTTTATTATTAGGAATTTTAGGTCTTTATTGGATAACGGGCAGTTTCGAATTTCAGGATTTGTTTGAAATATTCAATAACTTAATTTCGAATAATGACAATGAACTTTTCTTTTTTACTTTGTGCGCCTTCCTATTATTTTCCGGTGCAATTGCTAAATCTGCGCAATTCCCCCTTCATGTATGGTTACCAGATGCCATGGAAGGACCCACCCCTATTTCCGCTCTGATACACGCGGCTACTATGGTAGCCGCGGGAATTTTTCTTGTAGCTCGACTTCTTCCTCTTTTCGTAGTCATACCTTATATAATGAATCTAATAACTTTGATAGGGATAATAACAGTACTTTTAGGAGCTACTTTAGCCCTTGCTCACAAAGATATTAAAAGAAGTTTAGCCTATTCGACAATGTCTCAATTGGGTTATATGATGTTAGCTTTAGGTATGGGCTCTTATCGAGCCGCTTTATTTCATTTGATTACTCATGCATATTCGAAAGCCTTGTTGTTTTTAGGATCTGGATCCATTATTCATTCAATGGAAGCTATTGTTGGCTATTCCCCAGATAAGAGCCAGAATATGATTCTTATGGGGGGTTTAACAAAACGTGTTCCAATTACAAAAAACGCTTTTTTATTAGGAACTCTTTCTCTTTGTGGTATTCCACCCCTCGCCTGTTTTTGGTCTAAAGATGAAATTCTTAATGATAGTTGGTTGTATTCACCTATTTTCGGAATAATAGCTTGTTCGACGGCGGGATTAACAGCCTTTTATATGTTTCGGGTTTATTTACTTACTTTTGGGGGGCATTTCAATGTTCATTTTACAAATTACAGTGGTAAAAAAAGCAGTGCGCTCTATTCACTATCTCTATGGGGTAAAGGAGAATCAAAAATGTTAAAAAAAAAAATGGGTTTATTAGCTTTATTAACAATCAATAATAGTGAACGGGCTTCTTTTTTTTGCAAGAAAAGGTATCAAATTGACGGTACTATAAAAAAGATGACGCGCCCTTTTGTTATTAATCATTTTGGAACTAAAAGCATTTTTTCCTATCCGCAAGAATCAGATAATACTATGTTATTTCCAATGTTAGTTTTGGGACTATTTACTTTCTTTATTGGAGCAATAGGAATTCCCTTTAATCAATTTAATCAAGAAGGGGTGGATTTAGATATATTATCTAAACTGTTAAGTCCATCTTTAAACCTTTTGCATCAGAATGAAAATAATTCTGCGGATTTTTATGAATTTGTAACAAAGGCCGCTTTTTCGGTCAGTATAGCTTTTTTTGGAATATTTTTAGCCTCCTCTTTATATAAGCCGGTTTATTCATCCTTACAGAATTTTAAGTTCTTCAATTTGTTTGTGAAAAAGGGTCCTAAAAGAATTTTTTGGGATAAAATAATAAACATGATATACGATTGGTCTTATAATCGTGCTTACATAGATACTTTTTATGCACGATTTTTAACTAAAGGTATAAGACAATTAGTAGAATTTACTCTGTTTTTTGATAGACGAGTAATTGATGGAATTATCAATGGGATCGGTGTTATGAGTTTCTTTATAGCAGAAGGTATCAAATATGTAGGAGGCGGACGGATTTCTTCTTATCTCTTAGTTTTTTTATTTTATATATTAATATTAATTTTTATTAATTTACTATTTTATTAATTTTAACTCTCTTCTAATATTCTTTTTTTTTCTATTAAATATTAAAATCAAATATATATTTGATTTTATATGATATGAATTATCATGTTTATCTTGAATTATACTTTAATTTCCTTTTCTATTAATTCTATATTTTCGAGAATTCGAATTCTATATTAATTATTAATATATTTCATATTTTTTATTATTTTTTATTAAAAAGTTTAGTTTAGGTTGGTTTTAGGTTGGTTAATAGGTGAATTTTTTACCATAAAATGAAATCCTCCTCCTACCGCCCATTTTAAAAATAGTTTTATTGATCAGGAATAATAACAAAAAATGGAATAAGAATAATAAATAAGAATGTCAATTCATTTTTCTTTTTATACACAAAAATCTTCAATTCGTTAGCAATTCCGAATTTTGTCAAATAGAATTTCTTATTAATTAATACAATTTTTGTTTCTTTTTTTTTAGTTGGCTAGAAATAAAAAAGGATAGTATATCTCTTCACTTACAAAAGAGAAAATTTTGTATCTCAAAGTAAATTCCATGGCTTCCTTTCTAGATAGAATTGATAGGCAATCGAATTCCAGGTATCAGAATAGAATATAGAATGGAAAACAAGGAATGTGTCTATATCCTTGTTTTCCTATATTAGATCAGATATGCTATAGAATATATATATATGACAAACGTACCTTTATTTCATTTTCAATTGTGGATAGATACGTATCCTTAACATACTGAACCGACTGGAATTATTTGTATTAAACCAAAAGCGGTTCATACAAGCTAAATCTTCGAATCCAAAATTGGGCCAAAGAAAAAGTTTGAATTGAAGTAGTTTCTTTTTCTCTCTATCAAAATATTTACTTTTTTCTATAATGTCAAAGCGGCTGCAGTTTTTTCTATTATTACTTTTGAAAAGTTCTGTATTCATATGAATATCATTTTCTTTTTTTGAATTGAAAGAGAGTAGAATTCTCAACTCTCTACGACTTCTAGTGGATAAAAGATTTTCAGGAACAAGAAAATCTTTTTTCTTTCTAAATCCAATTAGACTTTTAAGTCTTTCAATAGATTTGAAAAAATTCTCTTTATTAATATAGCTTTTTTCTCCGCATCCTTGATTAATTTGTTGTTTGGTCTTATGAACCAATAAAATAACTATGGTTTGATACATAAGAAATTTTCCATTAAGCTTCGTCTTGTTTTTTTTCGGTACATGCGGAATCTCAACAACCAATCTTCCTCTAGAGATCAATTTTAGATCTCCCCTAGTCCTATCCTTAAGCCGAGCATTTTTCTTTTGACTCCGAAAAGCAAAAATGTCCACATTAAATTCTCTTCGTCGAATCAAGGATTTAATCCATAGATTTTTCTTTGTTTTGTCCTTTTGAAAGAAGGCCTTGTCTTTTAGCAGGTAAGTATATGTTTGGATATTCGACGAAATGCTTTCGTCTACATCCTTAGCATCTATGGTCGCTCTGAATGGCTGGTGAGCTCGCCGTTTGAGTGGACTCAAAAGAAAATTCCGCCAACCGGTGTTTTCTGTTCTACTGGTGTTTCCTGTTCTACTGGTGTTTTTTGTTCTCCTTCTCCTGGTGCTTTGCGGTGTACTGATGATTATTCTGCTCCTGGTTTGTGGTCTCCTGATGATTATTCTTCTCTTGGCGTTTTTTATTTTTGGTCTACTGGTGATTACGCTTCTACTGGTGATTAGTCTTCTACTGGTGTTTCTTGTTCTCCTGGTGGTTCTCTTTGGTATTCTGAGAATTGATTGAAGATTCACTGGGTTCTGAAATCGAGTTTCTTTATAATTGAAAAGAAGTAATTGGGTTGGTATTACCCACGGTCTTCTCTTATATGCGTTGTAAAGTTTGTCGAATTTTGAAAAAAAGAACCCCAATTCAAAATTTGATACGAGACAGTATACTATTTCGTCATTCATTCCCATCCAATCTAACTCAGGGGGGTGTCTTTTTACAAATTCTTGACCTCTTTTGACAAGCATAGGATACAAAATATCTTTGTCACAAAAACGATCTCGGTCACCGTCTTTCTAAATTATTTGATATTTATTCCCCTTACTCTCCGTTTCAGTATTTTCTTTGTTTTTTTCAATATTAATCCAGAATTCCATTTTTTCTTTGTTTGTAAGACAAAAATTGAAAATTCTCCAATCCAAAT